GAAAAAAGAACTTACCTAATAACAGCAACTAATAACTATAGCATTAATAAATAACCTAAGCAAACTCATTGCTTCGCATTATCTGGATCAAAAAAAATCAGTCAAGATATGATAGATTGATCATATCATTGTAGCAACTGATTTTTCTTTACAAAAAAACAGAATAAAGAAATATGATTATAAGTTATGAAAGGTAATCGAAAAGTATGCGGATAAATGGAAGGATGAAAGAAAGAAAGAAAAAATTGAATATTAATGATATATGATTCCAATTTAGAAAGTCTATGAGGTCACTGTAAGAAAAGCAATGTAATAAAGCATCAATACAGATTCATTCAAAATAATTAGATAAATCTGTTCAGAAAACAAAAATTAAGAGCCTTGAGCCAATAAAAACTGAGAAAATTGACTCAAAAACAAATTAAAAAATGAATTCCAATTTCATATAAGAGCTCCATTGTAGAATTCGGGCCTAATGATTAATCAAGAAGCGATGGGAACGACGGAACCCATGAATATAGAGGATTCTATTGAAAAACAAATCTTAGTTATTCATTGGACAGGATGGCGGAATAAACCAGAAACTTTATTATCTATTCTGATTTTTATTCTCAGACCTCGTGGGATAAACATCAAACTTAAATAGATATTGAAAGAGTAAATATTCGCCGGCGAAAAATTTGTTTTTTAAAATAAAAAAAAGTAATAAAATACGAAAAAAAAAATTAAAACGATAAAAGAAAATAAGGATTTGTTAGAATATTCTAACTCTAACAAAAACGACATTCGAGATGATGATATTACGTTATTTTTAAATAAATATAATTCATCTTGGATTCCATTTCGAAAAAGACATACACAAATTTAGAAGAGATCAGATGAAATTTCAAAAAATACCATAATTAATAGAATTAATCATTAACTACATCTATATCTATATCTTAATACAAGCTTTTTTAGTCCTTTTATTCGCGAGGAGCTGGATGAGAAGAAACTCTCACGTTCAGTTCTGTAGTAGCGATGGAATTTCGAATTTAGAAAAAACCCATCAACTATAACCCAAAAAGAACCAGATTTCGTAAACAACATCGAGGAAGACTAAAAGGAATATCTTCTCGTGGGAATCGTATTTGTTTTGGCAGATATGCTCTTCAAACACTTGAACCCGCTTGGATCACATCTAGACAAATAGAAGCAGGGCGACGAGCAATGACACGAAATGTACGACGTGGTGGAAAAATTTGGGTACGTATATTTCCAGATAAACCAGTTACAGTAAGACCTGCGGAAACGCGTATGGGTTCTGGGAAAGGATCCCCTGAGTATTGGGTAGCTGTGGTTAAACCAGGTAAAATCCTTTATGAAATGGGTGGTGTACCCGAAAATATAGCCAGAAAAGCTATTTCAATAGCGGCATCAAAAATGCCTATAAAAACCCAATTCATTATTTCTGAATAGGAATATAGAATGAAAAAACTAAATAACATTTAAGGATAAAAAGATTATCAGTTTTTTTTTGACAAACAATATTTTTTTACTTCGTCCTTTGCATTAAAAGAAGAGATAAAAAAAAATGATATGATTCAACCACAAACCTATTTGAATGTAGCAGACAACAGCGGGGCTCGAGAATTGATGTGTATTCGAATAATAGGAGCTAGTAATCGCCGATATGCTCATATTGGTGACGTTATTGTTGCTGTAATCAAAGAAGCAATACCAAATACTCCTCTAGAAAGATCAGAAGTTATTAGAGCTGTAATTGTACGTACGTGTAAAGAACTCAAACGTAACAATGGGACGATAATACGATATGATGACAATGCCGCAGTTGTCATTGATCAAGAAGGAAATCCAAAAGGAACTCGAGTTTTTGGGGCGATCCCACGGGAATTGAGACAATTAAACTTTACTAAAATAGTTTCATTAGCTCCTGAGGTATTATAAGATCTAAATATCGATAGTTAGTATAGGATTAACAAAAATGGTATTGAAATAAAATTACTTAATAGATTGTGTATCACGCATATACCCTTAATAATAAAATATTAAGAATTTAATTCATATATTAATATATAATTCGTCTATATCTATATATAAATAAAAGAAAAAGAACATGTTGATTATATCAAAATTATAGAACAATAAGGAATTTGAACTTATCATGGGGAAAGACACGATTGCTGATATAATAACCTCTATACGAAATGCTGACATGAATAGAAAAGGAACGGTTCGGATAGGATCGACTAACATCACCGAAAGCATTGTTAAAATCCTTTTACGAGAGGGTTTTATCGAAAACGTAAGGAAACATCGCGAAAACAACCAATATTTTTTGATTTTAACCCTAAGACACAGACGAAATAAGAAAGAATCCTATAAAACGATTTTAAATTTAAAGAGAATAAGTCGACCGGGTCTACGAATCTATTCGAACTCTCAACGAATTCCACGAATTTTAGGCGGAATAGGAATTGTAATCCTTTCGACTTCTCAAGGTATAATGACAGACCGAGAAGCGCGACTAAAAAGAATCGGCGGAGAAATTTTGTGTTATATATGGTAATCCTTCTAATATAAAAAATTGGATATCCGGAACTTACGATTTGTGAAAAAAAAGGGGGTTGTGTAATACCACCCCTGCTCAAAAAAGTTTCGGATGTTTTACTTCGAATGAAATTAAAGAAAAAATGAATTAATGAAAGTTTTCTTTCTGAATCACTTCCCAACGGCATGGTTCGATTTTGTTTAGATACGAAAGATTTTTTTTATTTTAGGTCATACTTCTGAAAGGATTCGACATATTTTTGTATAGGTATACATATAGGATACAAAAGTAAAATTTTGAGTAAGTTCTTAGGTATAAGTTAATAAGGGGACAGCCATTTTCTAGACTCCATAACAAGGATTCAAATGAGTAAGTGGTTTTTTCAATTTCAACATCCCTTTCACGAAGATACAATTCAAGATTCAAAAATATCAAGAAACCTTTTTTTCGTCCACCATTAAATAGATTCACAGAATTAAGGAATAACAACTATGAAAATAAGGGCTTCCGTTCGTAAAATTTGTGAAAAGTGTCGACTAATCCGTAGAAGGGGACGAATTATAGTAATTTGTTCGAACCCGAGGCATAAACAAAGACAAGGATAATCTTACTAAAGGAACTAAAGTAAAGGAAAAGGCACTTCCACGGAGCTGGCACAAAAAAACAAGGTCCGTTTTGACATGAAATGGATATATCCATATATTTCTTGTGAAATGAAAAAATATGGCAAAACCTATATTAAGAATTGGTTCACGTAAAAATACACGTAGTGGTTCACGTAAAAATGTACGTAGAATACCAAAGGGAGTTATTCATGTTCAAGCAAGTTTCAACAATACCATTGTTACCGTTACAGATGTACGGGGTCGCGTGATTTCGTGGTCCTCCGCAGGTACTTGTGGATTCCGGGGTACAAGAAGAGGAACACCTTTTGCTGCCCAAACCGCAGCAGGAAATGCTATTCGAGCAGTAGTGGATCAAGGTATGCAACGAGCTGAAGTAAGGATAAAAGGACCTGGACTCGGAAGAGATGCAGCATTACGAGCTATTCGTAGAAGCGGTATACTTTTAAGTTTCGTACGCGATGTAACCCCTATGCCACATAATGGTTGTAGACCCCCTAAAAAAAGACGTGTATAGAACTAAATAAAGGCTGAAAGGGTTTCAAGAGAAATAAACGATTCAATGATCTGATCAAATAAAATTACTATGGTTCGAGAGAAAGTCAAAGTATCTACTCGGACACTACAGTGGAAGTGTGTTGAATCAAGAAGAGACAGTAAGCGTCTTTATTATGGACGCTTTATTCTGTCTCCACTTATGAAAGGTCAAGCCGACACAATAGGCATTGCGATGCGAAGAGCTTTACTTGGCGAAATGGAAGGAACATGTATTACACGTGTAAAATCTGAGAACATACCACATGACTATTCTAACATAGTAGGTATTCAAGAATCAGTACATGAAATTTTAATGAATTTGAACGAGATTGTATTAAGAAGTAATCTATATGGAACGCGCAACGCGCTTATTTGTGTCCAAGGTCCTGGATATATAACTGCTCGAGACATAATTTTACCGCCCTCTGTGGAAATCGTTGATAATACACAGCATATAGCTACCTTAACGGAACCAATAGATTTGTGTATTGGATTAAAAATCGAGAGGAATCGCGGATATAGTCTCAAAATTTCAAATAACTTGGAAGACAGAAGTTATCCTATAGATGCTGTATTCATGCCTGTTCAAAACGCGAATCATAGTATTCATTCTTATGGGAATGGGAATGAAAAACAAGAGATTCTTTTTCTAGAAATATGGACAAATGGAAGTTTAACTCCTAAAGAAGCACTTCATGAAGCCTCCCGGAATTTGATTAATTTATTTATTCCTTTTCTACATGTAGAAGAAGAAACGTTCTATTTAGAGAACAATCAACATCAAGTTACTTTACCCTTTTTTCCTTTTCATAATAGATTTTTTAACCTAAGAAAAAAAAAAAAAGAACTAGCCTTTCAATATATTTTTATTGACCAATTAGAATTGCCTCCCAGAATCTACAATTGTCTCAAAAAGTCCAATATACATACATTATTGGACCTTTTGAATAATAGTCAAGAAGACCTTATCAAAATTGAACATTTTCACGTAGAAGATGTAAAAAAGATATTAGACATTCTAGAAAAAAAATAGAAAAAGCATTTCAAAAAAAAAATTACTAAAAAGTCAATTTGAAATTGAAATAGATTTTAAACCTTGCACGTAATTTCGATTTTTCAGTCGAACCCATTTTAATTAATTAAATTAATTAGATATGTATCTAGGGAGAATTCATTTGGAAATGACTACTCCCTAGATACACACGTCTTTTATGTTACAATTGAATAAATTTAATTAAAAAAGACCTAAAGTTAGAGATTTATCAATTGGTAATGTTGCTCCAATACCT